GCCAGCGTAGCTTAATAAAAGCATAACACTGAAGATGTTAAGATGGGCCCTAAAAAGCCCCGCAAGCATAAAAGCTTGGTCCTGACTTTATTAACAGCTTTAGCCAAATTTACACATGCAAGTATCCGCTCCCCCGTGAAAATACCCTACATACCCCGCCCGGGAACTAGGGACTGGTATCAGGCGCACCCTTGTAGCCCACGACACCTTGCTTAGCCACACCCCCAAGGGAATTCAGCAGTGATAGACATTAAGCCATAAGTGAAAACTTGACTTAGTTATGGCTCAAAAGGTCGGTAAAACTCGTGCCAGCTACCGCGGTTATACGAGAGACCTAAGTTGTTAAGCCCCGGCGTAAAGAGTGGGCAAACCCCAAACACCTAAACTGAGGCCGAACACCCTCAAAGCAGTTATACGCTCCCGAGGGCATGAAGAACAACTACGAAAGTAGCCTCACCCCACTTGAACCCACGAAAGCTAGGGTACAAACTGGGATTAGATACCCCACTATGCCTAGCCCTAAACAAAGATGCCCTTATACACTTCACATCCGCCCGGGTACTACGAGCATTAGCTTAAAACCCAAAGGACTTGGCGGTGCTTTAAAACCACCTAGAGGAGCCTGTTCTAGAACCGATAACCCCCGTTAAACCTCACCCCTTCTTGTTTAACCCGCCTATATACCACCGTCGTCAGCCTATCCTGTGAAGGACTAATATTAGACAAAGTTGGCACAGCCCAAAACGTCAGGTCGAGGTGTAGCGCATGAAGGGGGAAGAAATGGGCTACATTCTCTACACAGAGAATAACGAATGACACAATGAAATACGTGTCTGAAGGAGGATTTAGCAGTAAGTTAAGAAACAGAGTGTCTTACTGAAACCGGCCATGAAGCGCGCACACACCGCCCGTCACTCTCCCCGAACCAAACCAACCAAAACAACAATAACTAATACAATATTACACATATTAGAGGAGGCAAGTCGTAACATGGTAAGTGTACCGGAAGGTGCACTTGGAAAAATTCAGGACATAGCTTAAATAGAAAAGCACTTCCCTTACACCGAAGATACATCCATGCAAATTGGATTGTTCTGACACCTAACAGCTAGCCCACCTCCTCAAACACAAAAAACAACTATTAATACCCCCTAACACACTCAACCCAATAAACCAAATCATTTTTCCACCCAAGTATGGGAGACAGAAAAGGACCACCGGAGCCATAGATAAAGTACCGCAAGGGAACGCTGAAAGAGAAATGAAACAACCCAGTTAAAGTAAAAAAAAGCAGAGATTAACCCTCGTACCTTTTGCATCATGATTTAGCTAGTAAATTTTAGGCAAAGAGCACTTTAGTCTAACTCCCCGAAACTGGACGAGCTACTCCAAGACAGCCTATATAGGGCACATCCGTCTCTGTGGCAAAAGAGTGGAAAGAGCTTCGAGTAGAGGTGACAAACCTACCGAGCCCAGTAATAGCTGGTTGCCCGAGAATTGAGTTTAAGCTCAGCTTTTTAGTTTCTTAACTCATTAACTATAAAATAAAACCGACCCTAAGCAACTAAAAAAGATAATCAAAGGGGGTACAGCCCCTCTGATCCAAGAAACAACTTTTCCAGGAGAATAAGGATCATAATCACCAAGGCCATGTGTTCAGGTGGGCCTAAAAGCAGCCACCCTATCGATAGCGTTATAGCTCAAACACATCTCTGCCACCAATACCGATAATTCATCCTAACCCCTTCCCCTATCGGGCCTCTCTATGCCCCCATAGAAGAGATTATGCTAATATGAGTAATAAGGGGCCTGACCCCCTCCAAGCACAAGTGTACATCGGAACGAACCCCCACCGAAACATAACGGACCCAACCAAAGAGGGCAATGCGCAAAAAACTAAATAACCAGAAAAACGCTCACTCCCCCACCGTTAACCCCACACTGGTGTGCCTAATCGGAAAGACCTAAAGAACGAGAAGGAACTCGGCAAACCCACAAGCCTCGCCTGTTTACCAAAAACATCGCCTCTTGCAAAACTAATGAATAAGAGGTCCCGCCTGCCCTGTGACTATATGTTTAACGGCCGCGGTATTTTGACCGTGCAAAGGTAGCGCAATCACTTGTCCTTTAAATGGGGACCTGTATGAATGGCATAACGAGGGCTTAGCTGTCTCCTCTTTCAAGTCAATGAAATTGATCCTCCCGTGCAGAAGCGGGAATAATAACATAAGACGAGAAGACCCTATGGAGCTTTAGACATAAAATAGACCACGTCAAACACCCTCAAACAAAAGAACAAACTAAGTGGGCCCTGTTCAAATGTCTTTGGTTGGGGCGACCGCGGAGTAACAAAAAACCCCCACGTGGAATAAAACACCACTTTAAAACCAAGAGCCACTGCTCTAATAAACAGAACATCTGACCAATGAGATCCGGCCTAGCCGAGCAACGAACCGAGTTACCCTAGGGATAACAGCGCAATCCTCTTTTAGAGCCCATATCGACAAGAGGGTTTACGACCTCGATGTTGGATCAGGACATCCTAATGGTGCAGCCGCTATTAAGGGTTCGTTTGTTCAACGATTAAAGTCCTACGTGATCTGAGTTCAGACCGGAGTAATCCAGGTCAGTTTCTATCTATGAAGTGACCTTTTTCAGTACGAAAGGACCAAAAAGGAAAGGCCCATGCTAAAAGTACGCCCTCCTCTCACTTGTTGCCCCCAACTAAAACAAATAAGAGAGCACAATAAAACAGTTAAAGAATATAACATGTTAGGGTGGCAGAGCCCGGTAATGCAAAAGACCTAAGCCCTTTAAACAGAGGTTCAACTCCTCTCCTTAACTATGATTACATACCTCACCACCCACATTCTCAACCCTCTCGCCTTTATCGTACCCGTTCTGCTAGCCGTTGCCTTCTTCACACTAACTGAACGAAAAGTCCTCGGATATATACAACTACGAAAGGGCCCAAACATTGTAGGCCCCTACGGCCTCCTACAACCAATTGTAGATGGAGTTAAACTATTCATTAAAGAGCCCATCCGCCCCCTAACTTCCTCCCCCATCCTGTTTATCTTTGCCCCCATACTAGCTCTCGCCCTCGCCATAGCCCTATGGGCCCCCATACCCCTTCCATACCCAGCCCTAGACCTAAACCTAACCATTCTCTTCATCCTTGCCCTCTCAAGCCTCACAGTCTATTCCATCCTTGGCTCTGGATGAGCCTCAAACTCAAAATATGCCCTAATAGGAGCCCTCCGAGCCATCGCACAAACAATTTCCTATGAAGTGAGCCTCGGTCTAATTCTTCTCTCTCTCATCATCTTCACAGGAAATTTCACACTACAAACATTTAACACCGCACAAGAAGCGATCTGACTAATTATTCCGGCATGACCTCTCGCCGCAATATGATATGTTTCCACCCTAGCAGAGACAAACCGGGCCCCCTTCGATTTAACCGAAGGAGAATCTGAACTAGTTTCCGGATTCAACGTTGAATATGCAGGAGGCCCCTTTGCCCTACTTTTCCTCGCAGAATACGCCAACATTCTCTTTATAAACACTCTCTCCGCCTCCCTCTTCCTAGGAGCCTCTCATATCCCAACACTCCCCGAACTTACCACAGCCAACCTCATAGCCAAAGCAACCATCTTATCCCTCATCTTCCTATGAGCACGAGCTTCCTACCCCCGATTCCGATATGACCAACTAATACACCTAATTTGAAAAAACTTTCTACCACTTGCACTTGCATTCGTTATCTGACACCTAGCGCTCCCAATCACATTTGCGGGCCTCCCACCTCAAATGTAACCAGGAACTGTGCCTGAAACAAAGGACCATTTTGATAGAATGAATCATAGGGGTTAAATTCCCCTCAGCTCCTAGAAAGAAGGGACTTGAACCCATACTAGAGAGATCAAAACTCTCAGTGCTACCACTACACCACTTCCTAGTAATATCAGCTAATTAAGCTTTTAGGCCCATACCCTAAAAATGTAGGTTAAAACCCTTCCTTTACTAATGAGCCCTTACATCACAGCCTCCATACTACTCGGTCTTCTACTAGGCACCACAATTACTGCAACCAGCTCCCATTGACTAATCGCCTGAATAGGCCTAGAAATCAACACCCTTGCCATCATCCCACTAATAGCCCAACACCATCACCCACGAGCAATCGAGGCCACAACCAAATATTTCCTCACACAAGCCACTGCAGCAGCCATACTCCTATTTGCAAGTACATCCAACGCATGACTATCCGGACAATGAGAACTTCAACAAATAACCCATCCTCTCCCCTCCACAATAATTATCATTGCCCTCGCCCTAAAAATTGGCCTAGCCCCCCTCCACACCTGACTCCCAGAAGTCCTACAAGGACTAGACTTAATAACAGGACTTATCCTTTCCACATGACAAAAGCTTGCACCCTTTGCCCTCCTCCTTCAACTTCAACCCAACAATCCAACACTCCTCATCTTACTAGGAGTTTCTTCAACATTAATTGGCGGATGAGGAGGAATAAACCAAACTCAACTACGAAAAATCCTAGCCTATTCATCCATCGCCCACCTAGGCTGAATAATCCTGGTCCTACAATTCTCACCCAACCTCTCCCTCCTCACCCTTGCTATTTATCTCATTATAACCTCCTCCTCCTTCCTAATCTTCATGTTTAACAAAGCCACAACAATTAACTCTTTAGCCACATCCTGAGCTAAAACCCCCATTCTTACAACCCTAATACCTCTCACCCTTCTGTCATTAGGAGGTCTCCCACCCCTCACCGGATTCATGCCAAAATGACTTATCCTACAAGAACTAACCAAACATGACCTCACCCCAACGGCCACCCTGGCAGCCCTCAGCTCCTTACTAAGCCTCTACTTTTACCTCCGACTATCATACGCTATAACCCTAACAACCGCCCCCAACAGCCTCACAGGCACCCTCCCATGACGAACCCAAACAACCCAACCAACCATGATAATAGCCACCATAATTACTTGTTCTATTCTTCTCCTTCCACTCACCCCTGGGGTCCTCACACTTTTCAACCCCTAAGGAGCTTAGGTTAACATCAGACCAAGAGCCTTCAAAGCTCTCAGCGGGGGCGAACACCCCCCAGCTCCTGATAAGACTTGCAGGATACTACCCCACATCTTCTGTATGCAAAACAAACACTTTAATTAAGCTAAAGCCTTCCTAGACAGGTAGGCCTCGATCCTACAAACTCTTAGTTAACAGCTAAGCGCCCAAACCAGCGAGCATCTATCTACCTTTCCCCGCCTGCCAGAGCAAAGGCGGGGAAAGCCCCGGCAGACGTCAATCTGCTTCTTTAGATTTGCAATCTAACATGTAACACCCCAGGGCTTGGTAGAAAGAGGAATTTAACCTCTGTATGTGGGACTACAATCCACCGCTTAACACTCAGCCATCCTACCTGTGGCAATCACACGCTGATTTTTCTCAACCAACCATAAAGATATCGGCACCCTCTACCTAGTATTTGGTGCCTGAGCCGGAATAGTAGGAACAGCCCTAAGCCTTCTTATTCGAGCTGAACTCAGCCAACCCGGTGCACTTCTAGGTGACGACCAAATTTATAATGTAATCGTCACAGCCCATGCATTCGTAATAATTTTCTTTATAGTAATGCCAATCATGATCGGCGGCTTTGGAAACTGACTAGTGCCCCTTATAATTGGAGCACCCGACATAGCATTCCCTCGAATAAATAACATAAGTTTCTGACTCCTGCCCCCCTCCTTCCTGCTCCTCCTAGCGTCTTCCGGCGTAGAAGCAGGAGCTGGCACAGGCTGAACAGTCTACCCACCACTAGCAAGCAACCTAGCCCACGCAGGAGCATCTGTTGACCTCACAATTTTTTCTCTCCACTTAGCAGGTGTCTCATCAATTCTAGGCGCTATCAACTTTATTACTACAATCATTAACATGAAACCCCCAGCCATCTCTCAATACCAAACCCCTCTCTTCGTATGAGCTGTTTTAATCACTGCCGTCCTACTACTACTATCACTACCAGTTCTCGCAGCCGGAATTACAATACTTCTAACAGACCGAAACTTAAACACCACCTTCTTTGACCCTGCAGGCGGAGGAGACCCCATTCTTTACCAACACCTATTTTGATTCTTTGGTCACCCAGAGGTATACATCCTTATCCTGCCTGGCTTTGGTATAATTTCACACATTGTAGCCTACTATGCCGGCAAAGAAGAACCATTTGGCTACATGGGCATGGTCTGAGCAATAATGACCATCGGCCTTTTAGGCTTTATTGTCTGAGCTCACCACATGTTTACAGTAGGAATAGACGTTGACACCCGAGCTTACTTCACTTCCGCCACAATAATTATTGCCATCCCCACCGGAGTAAAAGTATTTAGCTGACTAACCACTTTACATGGCGGGTTTATCAAATGAGAAACCCCAATATTCTGAGCCCTTGGATTTATTTTCCTTTTCACCGTAGGCGGACTGACAGGAATTGTCCTGGCCAACTCCTCCTTGGATATTGTCCTACACGACACCTACTATGTAGTTGCTCACTTCCACTATGTCCTCTCAATAGGAGCTGTATTTGCCATTATGGGAGGTTTCGTGCACTGATTCCCACTTTTCTCAGGATATACGCTTCACAGCACATGAACAAAAATCCACTTTGGAGTAATGTTTGTAGGCGTTAACCTTACCTTCTTCCCCCAACACTTCCTCGGACTCGCTGGAATGCCTCGCCGATACTCAGACTACCCCGATGCCTACGCATTATGAAACACAGTCTCATCTATTGGCTCCCTAATCTCGCTTGTCGCTGTTATTATATTCCTATTCATTCTCTGAGAAGCCTTTGCCGCTAAACGTGAAGTCGAATCAGTCAAACTAACAACAATAAACGTAGAGTGACTACACGGATGCCCTCCTCCTTATCACACATTTGAAGAGCCAGTTTTCGTTCAAGTCCAACATGAAATTGACACCTACTATGATGCCCAAACCAATCATGGTCATCGAGAAAGGGAGGAATCGAACCCCCGTAAGATGGTTTCAAGCCAACCGCAACCCATTCTGCCACTTTCTTCATAAGACACTAGTAAAACAGATTACACTGCCTTGTCAAGGCAGAATTGTGGGTTAAATCCCCACGTGCCTTATCCCAATGGCACATCCCTCACAACTAGGATTTCAAGATGCAGCTTCACCCGTCATAGAAGAACTCCTTCATTTCCACGACTACACTCTAATAATTGTTATCTTTATCAGCATATTTGTACTTTATATTATTGCTACCATGGTCTCCACCAAACTAATCAACAAGTACACCCTAGACTCCCAAGAAATTGAAACTATCTGAACCATCTTACCCGCTATCATCCTTATCTTCATCGCCCTTCCTTCTCTACGAATTCTCTACCTTATAGACGAAATCAATGACCCACATCTTACAATTAAAGCCATAGGACACCAATGATATTGAAGCTATGAATATACAGACTATAACGACCTAAGCTTTGACTCATACATAATCCCCACCCAAGACTTAACACCAGGCCAATTCCGCCTCTTAGAAACTGATCATCGAATGGTCATCCCTATTGAATCCCCCATCCGAGTCCTAATCTCTGCAGAAGACGTCCTCCACTCATGAGCCGTCCCCTCACTCGGAATCAAAATAGACGCAACCCCCGGACGCTTAAACCAAACAGCTTTTATCACCTTCCGACCAGGAGCCTTCTACGGACAGTGCTCTGAAATTTGTGGCGCAAACCACAGTTTTATGCCAATTGTTATTGAAGCCGTCCCACTAGAACATTTTGAAAACTGAGCCTCACTAATACTCGAAGACGCCTCACTAAGAAGCTAATATTGGTCTAGCGTTAGCCTTTTAAGCTAAAGAATGGTGCCTCCAAAACACCCTTAGTGGCATGCCCCAACTCAACCCCTCGCCCTGACTCGCCATCATGCTGTTCTCTTGACTTGTTTTCCTCACCTTTCTTCCCCCAAAAATCATATCACACACCTTCCCAAATGAACCTGCCACCCAAAGCACTCAAGCTTTAAAAACTAAATCCTGAACCTGATCATGACACTAAGCTTCTTCGACCAATTCCTAAGCCCAACACTTCTTGGCATCCCCCTGATTGCCATTGCCCTACTCCTCCCATGAATTCTCTTTCCCGCCCCATCTTCCCGATGAATAAACAACCGTCTATTAACCCTACAAGGCTGATTTATTAATCGATTCACACAACAACTTCTTCTTCCCCTAAACATGGGAGGTCACAAATGAGCCCTTATATTTTCATCACTGATAGTATTCCTAATCTCCATTAATATACTAGGCCTTCTTCCATATACCTTCACCCCTACAACCCAACTCTCCCTAAACATAGCCCTAGCCGTCCCCCTTTGACTAGCCACAGTAATTATTGGCCTACGAAAAAATCCCACCGCTGCCCTAGGCCACCTCCTTCCAGAAGGAACTCCCGTAGCCCTAATCCCCGCTTTAATTATCATCGAAACTATTAGTCTCTTCATCCGACCTTTAGCCCTAGGCGTTCGACTAACCGCCAACCTAACAGCAGGCCACCTGCTCATCCAACTAATCGCTACAGCTGCTTTAGTCCTACTCCCCCTAATACCTACAGTAGCCATCTTAACAACAATCCTCCTATTCCTCCTAACCCTGCTAGAAGTAGCCGTCGCAATAATTCAAGCATATGTCTTTGTCCTCCTACTAAGCCTCTACCTACAAGAAAATACCTAATGGCACATCAAGCACATGCATATCATATAGTAGACCCAAGCCCATGACCCCTAACAGGGGCAATCGCCGCCCTCCTACTCACATCAGGTTTAGCAATCTGATTCCACTTTAACTCCCTCATTTTAATAACCCTTGGTCTAATTCTCCTCCTCCTCACCATAAATCAATGATGACGAGACATTGTACGAGAAGGCACATTCCAAGGCCACCACACACCCCCCGTTCAAAAGGGCCTTCGATACGGTATAATTCTATTTATTACCTCCGAAGTTTTCTTTTTCCTAGGTTTCTTCTGAGCTTTCTATCACTCAAGCCTGGCCCCAACCCCAGAACTCGGAAGCTGCTGACCTCCCACAGGCATTACCCCCCTCGACCCCTTTGAAGTCCCCCTACTAAACACAGCAGTATTACTAGCCTCAGGGGTGACTGTAACCTGGGCCCATCATAGCATCATAGAAGGGTGACGAAAACAAGCAATCCATTCCCTAACCCTAACAATCCTCCTAGGCTTCTACTTCACCTTCCTACAAGCAATAGAATACTATGAAGCCCCATTCACAATTGCAGACGGAGTTTACGGCTCAACCTTCTTCGTTGCCACTGGCTTCCATGGACTTCATGTTATCATTGGTTCCACCTTCCTAGCTGTTTGCCTTCTCCGCCAAATCCAATACCACCTCACATCTGAACATCACTTCAGCTTTGAAGCTGCAGCCTGATATTGACACTTTGTAGATGTCGTCTGACTATTCCTCTTCATCTCGATCTACTGATGAGGCTCATAATCTTTCTAGTATCAAGCTAATACACGTGACTTCCAATCACCTAATCTTGGTTAAATTCCAAGGAAAGATAATGAGCCTATTACTAGTAATCTCAACTATTATTATCCTCCTCCCCCTCATTTTAATCTTTGTCTCATTCTGACTCCCCCTAATAACCCCTGACTACCAAAAACTCTCACCATATGAATGTGGCTTTGACCCACTAGGCTCGGCCCGCCTCCCCTTCTCCCTTCGCTTCTTTCTCATTGCAATCCTCTTCCTTCTATTTGACTTAGAAATTGCTCTTCTTCTCCCCCTTCCCTGAGGCAATCAACTTCCCTCACCAACATTCACCCTCTTATGAGCCTCAGCCCTCCTAATCCTGCTCACACTAGGTCTAATCTACGAATGACTTCAAGGCGGACTAGAGTGGGCCGAATAGGTTCTTAGTTTAAACAAAACATTTGATTTCGGCTCAAAAACTTATGGTTAAAGTCCATAATTAGCCTAATGACCCCCATCCAATTCTCATTCTCATCAACTTTCCTACTAGGCCTCTCCGGCTTGGCCTTCCACCGAACCCACCTTCTTTCCGCCCTCCTATGTCTAGAGGGAATAATACTATCCCTCTTCATTGCCCTCTCTCTATGAACCCTTCAACTATCATCCATTAGCTTCTCATCTACCCCTATGCTTCTTCTTGCATTCTCAGCCTGCGAAGCAAGCGTTGGTCTCGCCCTCATAGTAGCCACTGCACGAACCCATGGCTCTGATCACCTACAAGGCCTAAATCTCCTCCAATGCTAAAAATCCTTATTCCAACAATAATGCTAGTCCCAACAGCCTGAATAACTCCCACCAAATGGCTATGACCTACCACCCTGCTCCACAGCCTTTTAATTGCCCTAGCTAGCCTCTCATGACTAAAAAACTCATCCGAAACAGGATGATCTCTCCTCAACCCCTACCTAGCCACCGACCCCCTATCAACCCCACTTCTAGTCCTATCCTGCTGACTCCTCCCCCTTATAATTTTAGCCAGCCAAAACCACACAGCACACGAACCAATTAACCGACAACGAATATATATCTCTTTACTCACCTCCCTGCAATTCTTCTTAATCTTAGCTTTCGGTGCTACCGAAATAATCATGTTTTACGTAATATTCGAAGCCACCCTAATCCCCACCCTCATCCTAATTACACGCTGAGGAAACCAAACAGAACGCCTGAACGCAGGCACCTACTTTCTATTCTACACCCTAGCAGGCTCCCTTCCACTTCTAATTGCACTCCTACTACTACAAAACTCCAACGGATCCCTCTCCTTACTTACACTTCTCCACTCAACCCCCTACCCCCTTCTCACCTATGTAGATAAGCTATGGTGAGCAGGATGTATCCTAGCATTCCTAGTTAAAATACCACTATATGGTGTCCACCTCTGACTGCCCAAAGCCCACGTAGAAGCCCCCATTGCAGGCTCCATGGTTCTAGCTGCCATTCTCCTAAAGCTAGGAGGTTATGGCATGATACGAATTCTAGTAACACTAGAGCCCCTTACCAAAGAACTAAGCTACCCTTTCATCATCCTGGCCCTCTGAGGTATTATTATAACAGGACTAATCTGTATGCGCCAAACAGACTTAAAATCTCTCATCGCCTACTCATCAGTAAGCCATATGGGCCTCGTAGTTGGAGGAATCCTCACTCAAACACCCTGAGGCTTCACCGGCGCATTAATCCTAATAATTGCACACGGACTAACGTCCTCTGCCCTATTCTGCTTAGCCAACACTAACTACGAGCGCACTCATAGCCGAACCATACTACTCGCTCGAGGACTACAAATGGCCCTGCCACTTATAACCATTTGATGATTCCTTGCCAGCCTCGCCAACCTAGCTCTCCCCCCACTGCCCAACCTCATGGGAGAACTAATAATTATCACCTCTCTATTCAACTGATCTTGATGAACCATTATCCTAACAGGGCTTGGTACCCTAATCACCGCTGGTTACTCACTTTACATGTTCCTCATGACTCAACGCGGCCCCCTACCAAACCATATTCTAGCCCTAGAACCCTCCCACACCCGGGAACACCTCTTAATAGCCCTCCACCTCCTTCCCCTCCTTCTCCTTATCCTCAAACCAGAATTAATCTGAGGATGAACAATTTGTAGATATAGTTTAATAAAAACATTAGATTGTGATTCTAAAAATAGAGGTTAAATCCCCCTTATTCACCGAGAGAGGCCAGCTGCAATGTAGACTGCTAATCTTCACCCCTCTGGTTAAACTCCAGAGCTCACTCGCCCCGCTTTTAAAGGATAATAGCTCATCCATTGGTCTTAGGAACCAAGGCTCTTGGTGCAACTCCAAGTAAAAGCTATGCAGCACACCCCTCTAATTATAACATCTGCTCTTACCATTATTTTTGCACTACTTTCCTACCCCCTCCTCTCCACACTCTCCCCAAAACCCCAACACCAAGACTGAGCACTAAAACAAGTCAAAACAGCAGTAAAAATAGCATTTCTAACCAGCCTACTGCCCCTCTTCCTCTTTTTAAACGTAGGAGTAGAGACCGTGGTCACAAACTGAAGCTGGGTGAACACCCACACATTCGACATCAACATTAGCCTTAAATTCGACCACTACTCCGTTATTTTTATATCCGTCGCTCTATACGTAACCTGATCAATCCTAGAATTCGCATCCTGATATATGCACACCGACCCATTCATAAACCGATTCTTTAAGTACCTCCTAATCTTCCTAATTGCAATAATTATCTTAGTTACCGCCAATAATATCTTCCAACTATTCATCGGATGAGAGGGAGTAGGGATTATATCTTTCCTCCTAATCGGCTGATGACACGCCCGAGCAAACGCCAACACAGCCGCACTACAAGCAGTTTTATACAACCGAGTTGGAGATATCGGCCTAATCTTTGCCATAGCCTGAATAGCAACCCACCTAAATTCCTGAGAAATCCAACAAATCTTCTACTCTTCTAAAGACATGGACCTAACCTTTCCACTCATCGCCCTAATCCTTGCCGCAACAGGAAAATCAGCACAATTCGGGCTCCACCCCTGACTTCCATCTGCCATGGAAGGCCCCACCCCGGTCTCCGCCCTACTACACTCCAGCACAATGGTCGTAGCCGGGATTTTCCTTCTTATCCGAATGAGCCCTTTAATAGAAAACAACCCCACAGCCCTAACACTATGTCTATGCCTAGGAGCCCTGACCACACTTTTCACCGCTACCTGTGCACTCACCCAAAATGATATCAAAAAAATTGTTGCCTTCTCAACTTCAAGTCAACTAGGACTAATAATAGTAGCCATCGGACTCAACCAACCCCAACTTGCCTTCCTCCACATTTGCACCCACGCATTCTTTAAAGCAATATTATTCCTATGCTCAGGCTCTATCATCCACAGCCTAAACGACGAACAAGACATCCGAAAAATAGGAGGCATACACCACCTAGCCCCCATCACCTCCACCTGCCTTACGATCGGAAGCCTCGCTCTTACAGGAACCCCTTTCTTAGCAGGATTCTTCTCAAAAGATGCCATTATTGAAGCCCTTAACACCTCCTACTTAAACGCCTGAGCCCTCTCCCTCACCTTACTAGCAACCTCCTTCACCGCCATCTACAGCCTACGTGTAGTATTTTTTGTCTCAATAGGTCACCCACGATTCAACACCTTCTCCCCCATTAATGAAAATAACCCTGCAGTAATTAACCCTATTAAACGCCTAGCATGAGGAAGCATTGTAGCCGGCCCCCTAATCACCATAAACATGTTACCAATAAAAACCCCCATCATATCAATACACCCCCTCCTCAAACTAGCAGCCCTTATCGTCACACTCCTAGGCCTCCTAATTGCCCTCGACCTAGCATCCCTGACTACAAAACAAACCAAAATTATACCCCGCCTTACCCCCCACCACTTCTCAAACACACTAGGCTTCTTCCCAAACATCTTCCATCAACTCTCCCCCAAAACAGGCTTTACCCTGGGTCAAATCATCGCCAATCAAACCATCGACCTCGCCTGACTAGAAAAAATTGGCCCCAAAACAATCGCCAAACTAAATGCCATTCTCACCTCCACCATTAGTAATCTTCAGCAAGGCTCAATCAAAACGTACATAGTCCTATTCCTCTTAACCCTCACCTTCTCCACCCTCCTCAATATAACCTAACTGCCCGAAGAGCCCCTCGACCCAACCCCCGTGTTAATCCTAACACAACAAACAACGTCAACAATAAGGCCCAAGCCCCAACCATCAACATCCCTCCCCCATAAGAATACATAAAAGCAGCCCCCGCCGTGTCCCCTCGCGACACCGAATACTCACTCACCTCCTCAACCACAACTCATGAATACTCCCCTCATCCCCCTAAGAATGAAACAAAAGCCAAACTTACAACACCAACATACATCGACATAGAAACCAATACTGGTCAACTCCCCAATGTTTCCGGATATGGCTCTGCAGCCAACGCCGCAGAATAGGCAAACACCACCAGCATCCCACCTAAATAAATCAGAAACAACACCAAAGACAAAAAAGACCCTCCATGTCAAACCAAAACCCCACAACCAAAAAACCCAACCGCTACCAAACTCAACGCACCAAAATAAGGAGACGGGTTTGAAGCCACCGCTACCAACCCTAACACCAACCCCATTAAAAATAAAGACATTATATAGGTCATAGTTCCTACCAGGATTTTAACCAAGACCTGTGGCGTGAAAAACCACTGTTGTAATTCAACTACAAGAACCTTAATGGCAAGCCTACGCAAAACCCCACCACTAATTAAGCTCACAAACAGCGCAGTTACTGACCTCCCTACCCCATCAAACATTTCTGCCTGATGAAACTTAGGCTCTCTCCTAGGACTCTGCCTTGCTGCCCAAATTCTCACAGGCCTATTCCTAGCTATACACTACACCTCCGACACCGCCACAGCCTTCTCATCCGTCGCCCACATCTGCCGAGACGTAAAATATGGCTGACTAGTTCGCAACCTTCACGCCAACGGAGCCTCCTTCTTTTTCATCTGTATGTACCTTCACATTGGACGAGGCCTATATTATGGCTCCTATCTCCAAAAAAAAACTTGATACATTGGAGTAATTCTCCTGGCCCTAGCCATAGCTACTGCCTTCGTAGGCTACGTCCTTCCCTGAGGACAAATGTCCTTCTGAGGGGCCACCGTAATTACAAACCTACTTTCTGCTGTCCCCTATGTAGGAGATACCCTTGTCCAATGAATTTGAGGCGGGTTCTCAGTTGACCATCCAACCCTCACTCGCTTCTTTGCCTTTCACTTCGTACTCCCATTCATCGTAACAGCCGCCGTCTTCGTACACCTCATTTTCCTACACGAAACTGGTTCCAACAACCCCCTAGGACTAAATCCTAACACAGACAAAATCCCCTTCCACCCCTACTTCACCTACAAAGATATCATTGGCTTCATGGTCCTCCTCACGATACTCCTAGTACTGGCCCTATATCTCCCTAACCTCCTAGGAGACCCAGACAACTTTAGCCCCGCCAATCCCCTAACCACTCCCGCCCACATTAAACCAGAATGATACTTCCTCTTTGCATATGCAATTCTACGATCCATTCCAAGCAAGCTAGGAGGCGTCTTGGGTCTACTCGCATCCATCCTCATCCTCACGGTAATCCCCTTCCTCCACACATCCAAACAACGAAGCCTCACCTTCCGACCCATCTCACAATTCCTATTTTGAACCCTAATTGCCGACGTAGTAGTCCTCACATGGATTGGGGGCATGCCCGTCGAATATCCCTATGAAACGATCGGCCAAATTGCCACTGTTACATACTTCTCCCTATTCCTAGTTCTCATGCCAATAGCAGGCTGACTAGAAAACAAAATCCTTTAATAACAAGCATTAGTAGCTCAGCATTCAGAGCATCGGTCTTGTAAACCGAATGTCGGGGGTTATAATCCCCCCTACTGCTCAAAAAGAAAGGACTTCAACCTCCACCACTGACTCCCAAAGCCAGCATTCTCAATTAAACTACTTCTTGATGTACTTACTTATTATATTATACATATATGTATTATCACCATACATATATATTAACCATTTAATAGAATGTTTATATCCATAATTATGTTTATCACCTCCAAATTAAATCAAACATAAAGCAAGGACAAACGTATGAAGAATTACATAAAGCATAAATTGGACGAACAACAATACTGGATAATCAAATAAACGTAAGTTTAAGATCTACCACTTCAAATCATTAGTCAAGATATACCAAGTACCCACCATTCTATTAATTAACCAAATTTTAATGTAGTAAGAACCGACCATCAGTTGATTTCTTAATGCATACTCTTATTGATGGTCAGGGACAAGTCATCTTGGGGGTTTCACTCAGTGAATTATTCCTGGCATTTGGTTCCTATTTCAGGGCCATACGTTTGTTCATTCCCCAATCTGTCCTTGACGCTGGCATAAGTTGTTGGTGGCGTTCATATGGCGAGATAATCCCACATGCCGGGCGTTCTCTCCACGGGGGTCAGGTTATTTTTTTTTGTTTTCCTTTCATTTGACATTTCAGAGTGCAGCGCGTCAATGTTAAATTAAGGTTGAACATTTCCTTGCCTGATGTTAAATGATCTGCATGAACTAAAACTTTACTTGAGAACTGCATAAGAGATATCATGAGCATAAACTATTATTATTTCTCCTAACATATCCAAGATCACCCCTGGGGACGGTTTATTCGCGTTAAACCCCCCTACCCCCCTAAACTCGTAAGATTATAAACACCCTGTAAACCCCCCGGAAACAGGATAACCACGAGTATGTATTTTTTACCTAAAATTATATCTATATACATTATTACAAATATGTGCATGC